AAAGGAGGAATCCATCGATTTTATGAAGAATCCAATACCTATGGATTTATCCTTATGAAACATCCTGCAAATCCTTTTCTTTTTATACTCAACTCTTTCTACTAAACTAAAGCAAATAATAAAAAGAAAAAAGCTCTATTTCTATATATAGAATATATAGAAATAGAAAAAATCATGATTCTTTCGATACAAGACGATTAGGAAGACTAAGAAGACTTTCTAGAAATCTTTTTGACTTTCATTTTTCCCGTCCTTACCTTGTATTCTATTCTTTTGTATTTGTATACTTATTTTATATCATTAGGAATGGTATACAAGTAATGAGTTTCAGACATCCTGCAAAATAAAAAAAAAAAAAGAATAAAATAAACAAAGAAAAGACTTATAGAATTTTTTGAATCATATTCCTATATCATTCTATCGATCAACAAGAAGTTGGCACTTTTACCAACTTTATTTTAAGGAATCTCTAGATCTAGAAATTCATTTCGTACAACTGAACCTTTTCAAACTGTTTCTTTTTCAGAACCAAAAAGATTTGTGCCAAAATCACAGATGCCAAGAAGAACAGAAGACCTTGGACTCGTAATGGATCTTGAAGCACTATTTCTGCGTCTCCCTGACCAAAACCTCCTATATTTGGATTACTTGTTAATGGTTGATCAAGCTTGATGGATTCACCTTCTGAAACAAGAAGTTCTGGTCCTGGAGGTATAATATCAACCACTTGACGTCCTTCTGATGCATCAACTATGGTTATTTCATATCCCCCTTTTTCTTTACGTGCTATTCTGCTTACTATACCAGCAGATGTAGCATTATAAACTGTATTGTTACTCTTGCTACCATCAGGATAAATCTGACCCCTTCCTCTGTTCCCACCTACATATATGGGATATTTTAAGAAGTAAACTTTTTTCGTAGCAGGGTCGGGGGAAAGAATAGGAAAGACGATTTCACTATATTTCTGACCGGAAACAGGACCTATCACAAGAATATTTCTTTTATTAGGACGATAACACTGAAAAGAAAGATTGCCCATCTTTTCTTTCATTTCGGGAGAAATACGATCGGGGGGAGCTAATTCGAATCCCTCGGGTAAAATAAGAACAGCTCCTACATTCAAAGCTCCTTTTTTACCATTAGCAAGAACTTGTTTCAGTTGCATATCATAAGGAATTCGAACAACTGCTTCAAATACAGTATCAGGAAGTACAGCTTGCGGAACTTCAATATCCACGGGCTTATTAGCTAAATGGCAATTGGCACATACAATTCGCCCAGTTGCTTCTCGTGGATTTTCATATCCCTGCTGCGCATATATGGGATATGCATTTGAAATAGATGCTCGAGTTATTACATATATCATGATCAATACAAAAATGGATCGAGTCATCTGTTCTTTTACCCAAGAAAAAGTCTTTCTATTTTGCATGGTCCAATCATTGATCCCCGGAATTTCTACAATAAATTCGATAGGTAACCAGTAGAATTCCCTATCCACAAGTTTGCCATTGTATTGATTGTACTGAAATAATTGTACTGGTGGAATATAGTATGAATACCTTGAGTTGAAAAGGTAGAAGTATAAAGAATAAGTAAGATGAAAAATGATTTCTTTATACACGAAGAAAGATTCTGATTTGATTGATATCAAATAATGAATTATTCATTCTTATTCATTCATTGAATGATAAATTACTACAAGCGAAGGAGATACACGATTTAAAAAATGGAAGATCCAATATTTCACAATTGTATCTAGAATCACTGGAAAAGTGGAAACAAGACCAGATAGAATCTGATCATTCTGAGCCAATCCAAAATCGTTGTAGATCGAACCAATCATTAGTTCCCAACCATGGGTTGAGTGAAACCCGATCCATAAATCAGTAACTAAAAGAATTGAAAAAGCTTTGATTGTATCACTTAAGTTATAGAGAAATTCCTGAATCCAAGAATTTAGAATGAAAAGTTCTTCATTACCCAGAAAAAGATAACCACTTAGTATAGCGAAACAGATTAGGTTTGTAGAGAAATGCAAAATTATATGGAAATGAGATTCATTTTGTCTTTGGACCAATTGTATTGTTTCCTTGTGCATTCCTATACGAAACCTTTGCATATGTGTCTCCGAGTACTCCTTTATCATTTCGTCCAACAGGAATAGTTCTTCTAATTCCATAAATTTTTCTAGAACATTTTTCTCTTGAATATCATTCAAAAGGATTTCGGATTGCCTGGTATTCCACCAATTAAGAACCCAAGTTTCTAGACATTTCTTAAATGAGAGAGAAACCCACCAGGGCAAAAAGAGTATAGACACAAGATATGGGAGGGAAGCCAATGCTTTCTTTTTTTTCATTCTGTATCCGTGATGTAAATTGTTAATGAACCTTTTTCATTCGTCGATTCTATCTGAGATTTCTATGAAGCACGAATTATATAACAAGAAGAAGGTATCGAACCTATGGATCTTTTCCTATTTTTGTTTTTGTGTAAGAATTGAGTCTTTAGGATCTAGAATAGAACATACAAGAAAGGCCCTTTTCGAATGAAAAAAAAAGAAGTAAATATTCTTTCCATATTCCAGAGATCGCAATTAGGCAAATTGTAACCGATTTCCCCTTCATTTATTCCTTTCGATGAATACTCCGAAAACCCATTTTGAACTAACGAATATAATTTGGATTTAAAGACGAACTCTACCAAATCATTTCATTCTTTTATTTCTATTTCGAATTCAAAAGATTTCACTGTCTAACCGCAGCGCGGAGATAGGGTATCAATTCAAAGGACGAATTATGTTTTACGAAAACAAAAGACATGTTAGGATATTTGATGAATCTACACTACACTTATTAGACCTTTTGATAGTATAAAGAGTGAAGCTGGACGACATGTGTATGCATATACAAAATAGTTTTTGTGTACAAATCTCCTTAATCTATTTTTTTTTTTTTTTTTTCATATATTTTATTTGATTAATTCTATTAGATTTTTAGATTTTATTAATATTGTTCCATATACGTTCTCCTGATAGATGTATTAAGTTCCTTCTCTCATGCTGATATTTATTCTTTAGTTTCTTTAGTTCATTTCAAAATACTTCAATGGGTACGCGCAAGAAATAGGCCAATTCGGCAGCTTTTTGTTCAATTTCTCGTGGAGTCAAATTCTCATCAGTACGGGTCAACGGAATGGCTCCTTGGCCCCTGATTTCCATATAAAGGACACGACGAGGAAAAAGACCCTCTCTCACCTCCATTCTGATTGATTGGATATCTTTCAGAAAGATACGAATGAAGATGCGACGATTTATTCCAGGAAATCCCCAACGAAAAAGGGACATTATCCCTTCTTTTCTATCAAATCGGTCATAACCACTACCTACATTCCATGAAATTGTGCACCACAAATAAGAACTAATGAATAGACCTGCGATTCCATAGAAAGACATCACGATCCCTTGGGGGAAAAAAAGAATTTGCTGAGACGGAAATACGGATATCAGATTTTTACCAAGATAACTGGAAGTTCCAACCACTAAGAATCCTAGTGAACCTAAAAAAAGGATACAGGCCCAGCAAAAATTACTTGTTTTTCGAGACCCCGTTATAAGTTCTATCCATATATGTTCTGATCGCCAGTTCATACTATACTAGATCCAGTTGCATTCGATTGGAATTGATATTGGAATTGATAGAATAACCCAAATGGATTTGACTCGACTTTTATTGCTTGATCCCTAAGTAACTTTCATTAACTAGCAGCATTCCGGCAGGAACCATTAGAAATAATTGGTTAGATACATTGAGTTTCTATTTCAAAGATTTTTCAAAAAATATTTGCGGATCATTTTGAATTGAATCATTTAATTGATTAAGCTATAACTGCATATACATGCATTAATGCGTATATTATCCATCGATATACATAACAACGGTATACATAACAAAACAACTCTTACATTTGTTTTCGGAAAGTCCACATAGCATATATCCTACCCTATTACATTAAAAAAAAAGTATCTGTATGATGATCTAGTGTTGAAATAAATTGATGAGATTTGGTCCCATCATATTTAGACAATCTTATTTCTTTGAACATAAAGAGATAAAGAAGCCATTGCGATTGCCGGAAAGACTAGGCCCACTAAAGGAACAAAAATAGAGGGAAAGTTCAAATCTATCATAGAATGGGTACCTCGATTTCATATTTCTATTCTAATTAGAAATTATAATTATAAAGATATCTTATGATAAGTCTATCTATTAGAAAGAATATTCAGATAATATTCATATGAAATATTTCACAATCAATAACGAATGTAGAACTCAACGAAGCGTACTTATTCCTCTTTCTACACGAATATGTAAGAGAATCCTGCTTTCAGAAATTGGATTCTTCTTCTCCCATCCTTATCTTCATCGTCTTTCTATCTTTCCTTTCAAAACACCTTTTTTTTTTTGAAAAGAAAGATAGAAACGAGTTTCTTAGGAGTTTCCAACTTTAACCAATCTTATCCAACAAACATGGATTCCTAGTGAAAAACGGGAGTTCTCGCTAAATAGAAAGAACTCCTATATTCTGATTATTTTTTATTTGAATATTTTTTGAATATTTATTTTATTTATTTATTTTGAATCTTCATTCAAGGGAAGGAAACCGTGTAGCTGAAATAACTCATCCAGAACACCTTTTAAAAGATTACGTGGTACGATTGGGTCGAATAAGCCCTTATGGAATAAATACTCAGCCGTTTGTGAACCGTCAGGTACTGTCTTTTTCAATGTTTGTTCAATTACTCTTTTACCCGCAAACGCAATGTAGGCATTAGGTTCAGCAATAATGATATCTCCCAACATACCAAAACTTGCTGTAACTCCGCCAGTTGTAGGAGATGTAAGGATTGATACATAGAATAACTTTGTATTTGATTGATAATCATATAAAGCAGAAGATATTTTAGCCATTTGCATCAAGCTCAAACTCCCTTC